AGGTTTTTTTGTTATTAGGATAGGTGAATTTTTATGGATCCATCCCCCCAAGGAACTGGACATGATAATTTTTCATCATCCAGCTCGAGCACAAATCAAACAGATCAAACGGATCCATATAAAAAATAGATATCTTATTCCTATGCAAGGAATTCCGTTCTTACAAAAAAATGCTCAATACCCAAGTAGGCTTACAAAGTTGATCATGTTCAAGTGCTTTCTTTCTGGGTTGTCTCAGACCTTGCGATTGGACTTTAGTCTCCAAAAAAACGAAATATATATATATCGAGACTTTTTATATACAAAAGATTTACTTGTTACTAATAAAATCTAGCCTCTGTTCTTCTTTAGATCCCTTGTATCACTCCGATAGTATCATAAATCAAGTCAATGCAGAGGAAATGAATGCATTTTTCCTACTATAATTTAGTTATAATTTAGTATTAAATAAGTGAAATAGCTAAAACATAATTTTGATTATACCACATTACTTATGGATTTTACGGAGTCTGTTCATGTACGACAACATAACATGATCAAATCTGATCATAGAAAAAATTCTCTTCAAACGAACCAGCCTATCCTCTGTATAGAGCTTACACGGTGGTTGGAACAAAGACACATTTAATTGTAAATTCCAATGTGGCAGATAATGTGGAAGAAAAAAGTCATATATCTGCACGGCCCAATCAATAGTTCAAGTCACACACTCCCATAATCCATTTTCTCTTACAAGAATTCACTTCAACTAGATAGTGTCAAATAACAAATACTATTTTTTTGAGTTGAAGGAAAATATCCAAATACATGTCTTATTTTTTCAATAATACATATTTGTAGCAATGAAATACTATTCTTTCTCCCCCCAGTAATAAATAATAAATAACTGATGATAAATCTCTATGATTTATATTCGCTATAACGGACCCGAAATGCCTTGCTTACGTATCATTGAGAAGTGCATTAACATAAATACGGCAGTAAGAAGAGGTAAGACAAAAGTGTGTAAACTATAAAACCGAGTCAAAGTGGATTGTCCGACACTAGCACTTCCGCGTAATAACTCTACCAAGGGCGATCCTATTACAGGAATAGCTTCCGGTACACCTGTTACAATTTTTACAGCCCAATAACCAATTTGGTCCCAAGGTAAGGAATAACCAGTTACACCAAAGGATGCGGTCAATACAGCCAGAACCACACCTGTAACCCAAGTCAATTCGCGAGGTTTTTTAAAGCCACCAGTGAGATACACGCGAAATACGTGCAGGATCATCATTAGTACCATCATACTTGCCGACCAGCGATGAACTGATCGGATTAACCAACCAAAATTAGCTTCAGTCATTATATATTGAACAGAAGCAAAAGCCTCAGTAACGGTTGGACGATAGTAAAAAGTCATAGCAAACCCCGTAGCTACTTGTACTAAAAAACAAGTAAGCGTAATTCCTCCTAGACAATAAAATATGTTTACATGAGGGGGAACGTATTTACTAGTTATATCATCTGCAATCGCCTGAATTTCAAGACGTTCTTCAAACCAATCATACACTTTATTGAGATAGGTAAACCGAGGGTTCTCCCCCTCTGAGAACCGTATATAAGAATTTCATCTCGTACGGCTCAAACAGAAACACCAAAATACTGGTTGTAACAGATATTTGTAATAAAAAATTGAAAACTTTTTAATCCTATGATTTGAGTCAATTTTTTCTCAAAATACGAAAGGATAAAAATCAAAAAAATATTCTTTTTTCTTTGTGGTTATAATGCTAAAATATCAAGTCGGCTCATTCGTGTTTATATTATGGATCATTACGGGCCTCTTGAATCTTCTATTTACCTATTTTTTTTTTTATTTATTATTTTTCTTTGTGTGTAATGCGACTTTACTCTTGTTTTCTTTATTATTTATTGATAGGAATTCTCTTGTTAAGACCCTATGAATCAATTAAAACCACAGATTCATACTAGAACCACGATGAGTCAATAAAACCTTCCAAAACAAAAGAAAAAAGTTCAAAAATTCTCTGAGTAAGAACCTTTGGATCATCGCTTAATTCAATGATTTTTTATAATGAAAATAATAAATGCAAAGAAACGTTTATCCTTTAATAATAATAAAAAAAAAAAGAAGAAACGGGAGTTGGAAAAAAAAAAATTGTGGATTTATCACTTCTAACTCTTTTTTTGGAGTCCGGCCACGAGGTCTGATAAGTATGAATCATAGTTATAATATTTTTGAATTTATTTCATATATTGCGTGCTCCAGATACTAGACTAGACTGAATATCCAACGAAATAAAACCATTTTGATCAAGATGACAGATTTTTTTTCTGTAGTATCCATAGGATCAATTATAACAAGTCACACACTCATATTCCGGAAATACATAAAAAAAAAAAAAAATTCCACGATCGAACTACCAAACAAGAGTGGGATAAAATAAAAATGGGAGACCCACAATATTTCTATTGAGCAGTTATTTAGGGGTTCTTGTGAATCGAATCTAATTCATTGAAATTCCGTCCAGTAAAATGGAAGAATTATAAATCTCCAAAATAATAGACAAAAATATCGCAAATAGAGCCATCGCAACACCCATCAAAGGAGTAGTTCCCCAACCAGGAGCTACTTTCCCATATTCCGAATTCAATGGTTTCAGTAAATCCCCTATAATCGTTCGTCTTGGACCAGATCTAGAACTATCCTCAACTGTTTGTGTAGCCATAAATTCTATTTTGTATTGATTGAGATCTGTTGACTTTGTATACCATTCCATTGTAAATAAATGATCTTATCATAGATCCATTGTGGTCTTGAAATTATATAAAAATGGAAACAGCAACTCTAGTTGCCATCTCTATATCTGGTTTACTTGTAAGTTTTACCGGGTATGCCTTATATACTGCTTTTGGGCAACCCTCCCAACAACTAAGAGATCCATTCGAGGAACACGGGGACTAGTTGAAGTAAAGTAAAGAGCCTCCTAATATTGGGAGGCTCTTTACTTCAATTGAGATAATGAAAAATCATTTCATCTTTTTAGTTGGAACTTTAGGTGGTTCGCGAAAAAAGATAGCGAAAAAAATGATTCCTAGAGTCGAGACTAAGAGGAATGTATAAACCAATGCTTCCATAGATTTAATTTCGGTTTACAATTATAGCTTCCATACCTATTTATTGGGCAATTTTTTCCGGATTAAAGTTCAAGACAAAAGTCAAAAAAACAAAAAGGCAGCAATCCAAATCAAAATTTATCCGGTATTCTATCTATGTCAAATCAAAAAAATAAAGGCAAAAAATAACCGAGCAATGTTATATCAGACTACTTGTCTTCTTGTAGTTGGATCTCCAAGTTTTTGGAATGCACCAAATTCTACTTGCGCATCCAAATCTGGATCAATACCAGCAAAGACATCTCTGAACAAGGTTCTAGCACCATGCCAGATGTGTCCGAAGAAGAAGAGCAAAGCAAACGAAGCATGCCCAAAAGTAAACCAACCCCTTGGACTACTACGAAAAACCCCATCGGATTTCAAAGTAGCACGATCTAATTCAAAAATTTCACCTAATTGAGCACGTCTAGCATATTTTTTCACAGTAGCAGGCTCACTATAACTGATTCCATTGAGTTCACCGCCATAGAACTCAACAGTTACACCTACTTGTTCAACACTATACTTCGATTCTGCCCTTCTAAAAGGAACATCAGCTCTAACAATTCCGTCTCCATCTACCAAAACAACCGGAAATGTTTCAAAAAAAGTGGGCATACGACGTACAAAAAGTTCACGCCCTTCTTTATCTTTAAAAATGGGGTGTCCTAACCACCCAACAGCTATTCCATCTCCGTTGTCCATGGAGCCCGCTCTGAATAATCCACCTTTTGCGGGATTATTGCCGATGTAATCATAAAAAGCTAATTTTTCAGGAATTTTAGACCAAGCTTGGGATAAACTTTGATTTTCGGCTAGGCCAGCACCTACTCTTCGATATATTTCTTGCTGGAAGTATCCCTGATCCCATTGATAACGAGTAGGACCAAATAATTCAATGGGGGTAGTTGCTGAACCATACCACATAGTTCCAGCAACAACAAAAGCTGCGAAAAAGACAGCAGCAATACTACTGGAAAGGACTGTTTCAATATTTCCCATACGTAATCCTTTGTATAGACGTTGGGGCGGACGGACACTAAGATGGAACAGGCCCGCTAATATACCCAATGTACCTGCTGCAATATGATGAGAGGCTATTCCTCCCGGAACAAAAGGATCAAACCCTTCCACACCCCACGCTGGATTAACAGATTGTACCTTTCCGGTTAATCCATAAGGATCGGACACCCATATTCCAGGACCATATAATCCTGTTACATGAAATGCACCAAAACTAAAGCAAGCCACCCCTGCAAGAAATAAATGAATTCCAAAAATCTTCGGTAAATCCAAAGAAGGTTTTCCTGTACGTTCATCACAAAATATTTCTAGATCCCAATACACCCAATGCCAAATAGCGGCCAAGAAGCATAAGCCAGAAAACACAATATGTGCTCCGGCCACACCTTCGTAACTCCAAATACCCGGATTCGTTATAGTCCCTCCTGTGATACTCCAACCGCCCCATGAATTGGTTATTCCTAAACGAGTCATGAAGGGTATAACGAACATACCTTGTCTCCACATTGGATCAAGAACAGGATCAGAGGGATCAAAAACCGCTAATTCGTATAGAGCCATTGAACCGGCCCAACCAGCAACTAGAGCTGTATGCATTATATGAACAGAAAGCAAACGACCGGGATCATTCAATACGACGGTATGAACACGATACCAAGGCAAACCCATGGAAATACCCCTTTAGCAACGAAAAATAGACACTATGTAACTTTATTGCACTAAAAAAAACTAGTATAGGCTATGGACCTCCCCCTTTCAGGGGATTATCTCAGAAAAAGGATTACTATTTGGTCTATGATTTTAGTAAAAATGGAAAAATTAGGTTCGTAGGAACAAAAAGAAGCAGATCTATTCTATATCCGATAAGTACCAATGCGCAATGGTGAGTCGGAGTTGATCCTATTTTCTATGAGTGAATGCATACAGATTTGTTCATGATACAAAAAAAAAGACCTATTCGAAAGAATTTTCCTTTATTCATTCTGTCTTCCTTTTTTATGAACTTATTCAATTTATATATAAAATATGATAAAAAAGGTAAAATCTGATAAAGACAAATCTTATTTATTAAGACAATAAACCTGTGGTTACGCTTCCATATCAAAGTGAGCTATAGTACTTAATTATTTTTTTTCTTTCATTTTATGCCTATTGGTGTTCCACAAGTACCTTTTCGAAGTCCTGGAGAGGAAGATGCATCTTGGGTTGACGTATAGTGCGACTTGTCAGATATATTGGGTCATATGGGATTTCCCCGTTCTCTCCCCCGATCGAGATATCCTCTCTTTCGCCCAAGAAAGATTGATTGAATTATCAAAAATTTGGAGCGTGAAGTGTAATTAGATCTATTTTTTTGAGGGGGTATACAGATTAATCTTATCAATTAGAAAAATTTATGGTTTGCTTGGTTGGACCAATAAAATGAAGTATAGAGGCTCCGTTTAGAAAAAACCCAATTTTGAATATATGAATTCGATAATTACTACTTGTATCATATTTTAGTTATAAATAGCAGTGATCTAAAACTGCTAATCAATCGAGTCATATGATGAATACGTTGAATATTTGGTATAAAAAACATAAAACTAATAATAAAAAAAAAAAAGAAAAAGAAGTCGTAGCACAAAGACATGGTATTTAGGCATTTGTCCTATATGTGCAAATCCAAATCAGGCGTATCTTTACTCGGAGTATAGCATAAACCTAAAAGAATTGAAGTGAAGAAGCCCATTCAGAAACAAGAAAATTACATCGTAATTTCAATTGAATTTCGATGAAAGAATACATCAATGAAAAGTTAGGTCAATAAATTGAATGAATTCGTTTTTTTTTTTTTTATTTTTTATAGTATAGATTATAGATAAAGGAGCCAAAACGAATCTTTCTTGAAAAAAGGAAGGCCCGTTCATTATTCATTAGAAGTTAAAAAGATCCCGCTAAAGTAAAAAAGACTGGAATCTAAACATTGATTCTTTTTTTTTTTTCTCAATTTTTGTTGAACCGTATGCATCAAAAGGTGCATGTACGGTTCTTAAGGTATACAATTTTATCCTAATCAACCGACTTTATCGAGAAAGATTACTTTTTTTAGGCCAAGAGGTTGATAGCGAGATCTCAAATCAACTTATCGGTCTTATGGTATATCTCAGTATAGAGGATGATACCAAAGATCTGTATTTATTTATAAACTCTCCCGGCGGATGGGTAATACCCGGAGTAGCTATTTATGATACTATGCAATTTGTGCGACCTGATGTACAGACAATATGCATGGGATTAGGCGCCTCAATGGGATCTTTTATTCTAGTCGGTGGAGAAATTACCAAACGTCTAGCATTCCCTCACGCTTGGCGCCACTGCTTTTTTTAGTTAAATTTGAGACAAAAAATAAAACAAAACTATGCCTTCGCCATATAAAATATGAATATTAAGTAATAATAGCATGGCACTTTGAATTCGATATGAGACCCTTTTTTATTCTTTTGTTTTTTCTAAATCCTTAAGATTATGTATCGAAACAGTAGTATGAGATAAAAGGCATTTCCTATTTTATTTGATCTATCGAGGGCCCCCTCTTTCAGCGTCACAAACTTTTTTGTTTTCACAACAGAAGACTCTTAACCATATTTCGGTTATGAAAGAATATTCAAATAAATAAAAAAAAAAAATTTATTTATTTATTTGAATTACAAAAAAAAAAAAAAAGAAACTTTGGGATTGCTGAATAAAAGACGACAAATAATAAAGCAACGGAGCCATCATAGTATTTAAAAATTACTTCAAAATAAAAGGAAGGGTGGTTATTGGATCATTTACTCCTCTGGGTCTGATAGATCCTATATTTTCTATTCCTTTGATGGAAGGTGAAAATGAATTCCATTGTGAAGCCGTATGCAATGCACAAAAGATGCCTGTACGGTTGTTTCAATTTATTTATTGTTTTTCTCTTTAACTCATCATGTGAGATAGAGAAACCATTTATTAAATCATCAGGGTAATGATCCATCAACCTGCTAGTTCTTTTTATGAGGCACAAACGGGAGAATTTATCTTGGAAGCGGAAGAACTACTGAAGTTGCGGGAAAGCATCACAAGAGTTTATGTACAAAGAACAGGCAAACCCTTATGGGTTATATCCGAAGACATGGAAAGGGATGTTTTTATGTCAGCAACAGAAGCCCAAGCTCATGGAATTGTTGATCTTGTAGCCGTTGAATAAAAAGGTATTTTTTGCAAATCCGCAATTTGAGATTTTATCTTCTTACTGGGTTTAATAGAATATTTTCTATTAATTAATCTAGTATTATTAATACTATTAATTAGGAATATAGAATCTAGAACTAATTCATAATCATCCGGTTAGGATCGATCTAAACCAATTCATTATGTATATGATTCAACATGCCAACTATTAAACAACTTATTAGAAACACAAGACAGCCAATCAAAAATGTCACCAAATCCCCCGCCCTTGGGGGATGTCCTCAGCGTCGAGGAACATGTACTAGGGTGTATGTGCGACTCGTTCAGATCATAGACTGGCACAAAAGAAAGGAAAGTCTTTTTCCAGTATCAATGATCAATACCAGTGAATGAATAGGATAGAATGGAAGAGCTACATTCACACTATCTAAAAAAAAAAAAAGATTTATCGTAACCTTTCCCTTTATTGTGTATCAAATTTATGGTTTATATTGGTGCAAATCCAATCACTCCCGTTTTCAATTTAAGATGAGAAAGAATTCCCCATTGGTAATAAATGCTTATCCATTACGCGGAGGAAATCCTATTTAACAGAAGGATTATATTATACCCTTCTTCTTGCAAAAACGGACTAAGAGGGTTAGCTACCCGGCGAATCTTCATAATTAAATACCGTTACTGCATAGGTAAATCTCATTGTGAAAGAAGGATAATTCATGGGTAGAGCCAAAGAACGTGAACTGTACAAGTTAACAATAGAAAAGAACGAGCTCCGGTGTATAGAGAGGACCTCACCGTTTAAGAACTAACCATAGAAACGATGGAAACCACTATTTCTTTATCCATTTCTATTTTTTTTTACGTTTACTATGTTTTTTTGATACTTAGTATCAAAATATCAATAAAATTTTTTATTATGAGATGAAATGTCTGCCCCCCCAAAAAAAATAGTGGTTGGGAAGGTTATAGTAGCAAAAGCCATTGGAATTTTTTTTTATACATTGGAAAAATCCGTTTTGTTATTAATAGACTAGGAAAGGAATAACTGAAAGAAAAGAAATCAATTAGTTATTCATCAAAGTTTTTTTTATTCAATGACCAGAATTAAACGAGGATATATAACTCGGAGACGTAGAACAAAAATTCGTTTATTTGCATCAAGTTTTCGAGGGGCTCATTCAAGACTTACTCGAACTATTACTCAACAGAAAATAAGAGCTTTGGTTTCATCCTATCGGGATAGAGTTAGGAAAAAAAGGGATTTTCGCCATTTATGGATTGCTCGAATAAATGCAGTAGTTCGAGACAGTAAAGTATACTATAATTATAGTGGATTAATGAACAATCTGTACAAGAAGCAGTTGCTTCTTAATCGTAAAATACTTGCACAAATCGCTATATTAAATAGGAATTGTCTTTATATGATTTCAAATGAGATTAGAAAATAAGAAGAGTGGAAAGAATCCATCGGAATAGTTTAAATGGAGTTCCCTGCAGAATGAACGCCGGGAAGGTAGAGTAGAAATTAGTATGATAAATATCATCAAATTGTCAAAATGAACAAAGATGCTCAATAAAAAAAAAGATTGATTCTGCTTCCCTCATTCTTTTTTTTTATTCTTACAACACGAAAATCAAATCTGGGTTCTCGGATTTTTTGAACAAAGCATCAATCCTATTTTGTTTTGAGCGTTTAGATTTTCATTTTTATTCAATTGAAAGGTAAGCTTATTTATTTCTAGTTCTAAGACCAATAGTTCTAGCGATTGCCTCGCTTCTTTCAAATTGTTTTTCATTATTAAGAAAAGGTAACAAAGATAAAATACGAGCTTGTTTTATAGCAATAGTAATTAATCGTTGCTGTTTTAAAGTCAATCTATTTACTCGTCTAGATAATATTTTTCCTTGTTCACTAATAAATCGACTAATTAAACTCATGTTTCTATAATCAATTCGATCCCCCGATTGAATCGGGGGCAAACGCCTACGAAAAGATCGTTTGGATTTAAGAAGGAGTCGCTTTGATTTATCCATGGTTTGTTTATTCCTTATCCCGAAAATCCTATTTCAATCGGATCAAAAAAACCGATTTAGAATTAAGAAATAGGATTTCTTTTTTTTTATTAAATAGAAAATCTATTTTCTATATGTCATTTTTCATTTTCCTTGGAATGGAAGGGTTACACGCAGACGGATCTATTTCTTTATCTCCCCATGAATCGTATGTTTGTAACAACAGGGACAGAATTTTCTCAATTCCAATCGACTAGGTGTATTGTGCCGATTCTTTTGAGTAATATATCTGGAAATCCCCATTGATTCTTTATTAGAAATGTTTCGAACACAACTAGTACATTCCAAAATAACCGTTACTCGGGCATCTTTACCCTTGGCCATGAACCTCCTTTGTATTTTTGATTTACGCAACTATTTCATTTTCAGATCCAAAACAAAATGACGAAAAGAAAAAAGGAACGAAAAAAGCAGAAGTTGCTAAAATGATGAAAGATTTCGTTGCAATCATATTATAGTAATAATAAGTAATACAAGGATTTCAAAATTTAGAATCGCAGTACAGTATTTCATTTTTCATTTCAGTATCTTGTATTATATTTTTGTGCTAGCCATCCAATTTTTATTTCCGTTATCACTCGTTTATTAATTTAATTGGAACCTAGGCCCAAGTCCGAGTTTGACTGAGGTTGAATCCACTTTTATTCTTTCTCTTTTCTTTTTCTAACTTATTTTTTATTCTAATAACAAAAAAAAGATAAGGGGAGAGGATTAGTCACAGATATTTGATTGTAGCTCTAATCTTCTTCACCCCTTCCCGGGTTAACAACTAGAATGGGTTAATCACTAGAATGAAAAAAAGGGGAATATCAACGCATCTGGGAATAAACGATTGATCTCTATCAATAGACCCGCTAAAGATCCGAACCAGAGAGTACTTACTACTGGTGCCACGGAGAGATATGTTTTTAGATCTCTCATTTTTAAAACTCCTTCTTTATTTTTTATAGTAATTTGTACTACATAATGGTAATACATATATGATCAGATGTCTATATAGTTCCGCTTATATTGTGCACGAACTCTCTAATTGAAATTGAAATCTACAACAATTAGGTAGATATTCTTTTTTTTTTTTTCTAAAAAAAGAATATGTCCCTTTCCACCTCAACATTAGCTAAAAATATTTCTTTTTTTATGGCGGGTTTCATAGTTATTTCATGCGTATATAATTCTTTTTATTATTATATGGTATGTATGTTATATGATATGAAACAAAAAAGAAGAAATGGCAATATAATTTGTTTATATCAAATTAGGAAATAAATAAAAATGTTGGAAAACAAGACAGGGATTCTCTACAATGACACTGTAGACCAATTGAAAGGGATGTAGCGCAGTTTGGTAGCGCGTTTGTTTTGGGTACAAAATGTCACGGGTTCAAATCCTGTCATCCCTACCTATTACTTTTTCTTCTGAACAGTAAAAAGGAATCAATTGAGATCGATTACAATTGAACATACATAATTAATCTTTTCTTTCATTTTATCATATACTATATGATAGTATATACATGCAAGATATATTAGGATTACTTTTATTTTATTGAAAATAACGCGCTCTTAGTTCAGTTCGGTAGAACGTGGGTCTCCAAAACCCGATGTCGTAGGTTCAAATCCTACAGAGCGTGATTGCATTCTTGTTATTGGTAGGTCAAAATTGTACTGAAATAATTGAACAGCAATCTGAATTTGACCCCCTATGAGTTCAAGCAAGTAGGAGGTCAAGCAAAAAAATAGATGTTAATTAATCAAAGGTCCAACTGGTCACCACGTCTGTATTGTAAATATGCAGTTACAAATAATCCAGCCAAAGTAATAGGAATTAGACCTAATACGATTCCAAATAGAAAAACTTCAATCATTTCAATTTATTTGCACCAGAAAAAAAAGGAGAGGTAATATCGATCCTTAAATATTAATATGTATTGTCCATGAATCTCAATGATCAATAATTGGAAATTGACAAGATAACGAACTCTAGAATATATAAAATATATGGAATACCCCACAACACAAATCTTTCTTTTTATGAATTGTACAGTTAATTAATTTCAAATAAGTCGTATTTTGCTCAGACCTATAAATAGAGCTGAGGTTATAGTTAAAACTGCTAATAGAAAACCGAAATAACTAGTTAGAGTAAGCATGAAGAGGCTAAATGAAATAAAATTTATTATTTTCATACATATGTTTATAAAGCACTTGCCTAAGTTTCCATATTTTAAAAATATGAGATAAGCAAAAATACCAATTGAAAAAAAAAAAAAAAGAAATTTGCTTTCCCATAATATCTTGAATAAAAAGAAAAAAAAAGGATCGCACGATCAGATCATTCGAAACTACGTTCTAGATTTTGTCTTTCCATATTCAAAAAACCCATTCTTGTAATTAAGTAAAGAAGGACTCTTTGAGTCTACTACAACAAGACTAATAAGTGCATTGCAAATATTGATTATTATTTTCTTTTCGTTGTTTTCTTTCTTTCATCCAATACTATGTACTACTGTTCCTTATTACTGGACAACTAACCAATTTCTTAAAATAAAAAAAAAGATTCTAAGAAAAAAGAAAGAATATTTCTTGATTTCACATCGAATTTAATTTCGGAACTATAAGACTCTTAATCTCCTTCATGAATTATTATAAACGAACCCGTTGGATTCACATTTTACCCAATCTTATATTTTTAATCCGAAGCCAATAATCGAGAGAACTCTTATACTATTACAGTACAAGAATTTGAAGAATTTTCAATTAAATGGTACATGATTCTACATCGACAAGTAACAAGAAAAGAACAATGAAATTATCTAGTGCTAGATTTCGACACTGATAGTGAAATTTCGTTGCTGCGTCAGAAGAAGGATAGCTATACTGATTCGGTATACTTTAAAAACACCCTGGGTACTATATTGACGATCTTACAAAGGTGTATTTTCAGTAAATTGCCATTTACTGATCTCACTTTTACGGAATCGATCCCCTTTTGACTGTACAAGAATATGTGGAGCTCAGCATGTCTGGAAGCACAGGAGA